CAGAAAACTATTAGGGAAATTTAAATAGGGGAGATTTTATTTGTCGATGCGAGTAAATATTATAATTTGGCTAATACTAAAATTTAAGTAACATTTTTTGAATCACTAGAATGTGAAAGACTTCTGTCTTGTAGGGATTGAATCTAATGTTTTTGGGGTTTGGCATTAGGGGGTGGGGGGGTTTGGTAGGTGAAATTTTGATGTTTTTTTTTTAATATGTCATTCAAGCATTAAAAGATTGTCTTAGGTGATTTGGTTATGTGGATTAATGACTCTTAATTAGGGAGTCCGGCTTAGGTATCGTGCTGGCCTTCATGCCTTGACGGCTATGTTGAGTGATAGCATCCCGAAAATTAAAAAATACCAAATGCATGACACCACAGTTATGTTGGTCATGGGCTGATTAGACCTGTACCATCGAGATGTCTTATTTAAGGGGAACGAATGGGCGATAACGCATTTGATGGCCCTGAAGTAAGAACCAGATGTCTGATAAAGTTTCAGTATAGCTACCCCCAAGTTTAATGGGCCCGGAGCGAGAAGAGGGGCATAGGTGGGCGGGTTGTTGGTTTCACGGAGGATGGTAGAAATAGAGACCAAATGTGGAAGGGGATAGTCATATGGAAGAGAAAGGTTTATGACGGAAATGGTGTATGTAAGATAACACAGATATGTTTTGAAAAACATGGATTTAATGTAGTTGATAATAGTCATGTTGTTATGGTTTTATGTACGATAGGTTTTTATGTCTTAATACATTAAGTTATAATACTTGCTTATATGCTAGGGGGAAATAATATAATGTACGATATACATAAATGTATGGATGTACTATGTAATTTTATGTACGTCAAGAAGTAGTTTAATAAGAATATCAGCTTTGGGTGTTGATGGTGGGGAGATATTCCTTCTTCTTGATGTCCTAAGAAGATTGCTTCTTCATTTTTGGTTTACAAGACCAGAGTAATTATTTATACTATTAGGACATGAGTTTCATTTTAATATGTTGTCCTCAATTATTCCTGAGATTGGTATGAGAATTAGAATAATTGAGAAGTAACTGATTGAAGCTAGTTGGCCGATGATAATAAATGGATGTTCTACTGGTTGTCCTCCGATTCAAGTTAGGACGAGTAGGTTAGCTACTAGGATTCAGTAAAGTGTTTGGGTAATAGGGCGAAATATGAGGCTTCGTTGTTTTGATGTATGAAGGAAAGGCAAGAAGGCTAGGACTAGAATAGATAAGACTAGGGCTAATACTCCTCCTAGTTTATTAGGAATGGATCGTAGGATTGCGTAGGCAAATAGGAAATATCATTCTGGTTTAATATGAGGTGGGGTATTGAGTGGGTTGGCTGGTGTGTAATTGTCTGGGTCTCCTAGTAGGTCTGGAAAGAATAATACTAGGATTATTAGAAATGTGAATATTAAAATTACTCCGAGAATGTCTTTGATTGTGTAGTAAGGGTGGAATGGAATTTTGTCTGAATCGGAGTTTAGGCCTGTAGGGTTGTTAGATCCAGTTTCGTGGAGGAATAGGAGGTGGACGATAACTAGGGCTGTGATAATGAATGGTAGGATAAAGTGAAATGCGAAGAAGCGTGTTAGTGTTGCTTTATCTACTGAGAAGCCTCCTCAGATTCATTCTACTAAGGTTGTTCCAATGTATGGGATTGCTGAGAGTAAGTTTGTGATTACTGTTGCTCCTCAGAATGATATTTGTCCCCATGGAAGTACATAGCCTATGAATGCTGTGGCTATTACTGCGAATAGTAAGATTACTCCAATATTTCATGTTTCTATAAAGGTATAGGATCCATAGTATATACCTCGGCCTACGTGAAGGAAAAGGCAAATGAAAAATATTGATGCTCCGTTTGCGTGTATATATCGGATTAGTCAGCCGTAGTTTACGTCTCGGCAAATATGTGTTACTGATGAGAATGCTGTTAGGGTGTCTGATGTGTAGTGTATTGCTAGGAATAAGCCTGTTATAATTTGGATTACTAGGCAGATTCCTAGGAGTGAGCCGAAATTTCATCAGGATGAAATGTTAGATGGAGCAGGTAAGTCGATGAATGAGTGATTAACGATTTTGAGTAGTGGGTGTGTTTTTCGGATGTTTGTCATTAGGTGTTTCTATAGTTGAATTACAACGATGATTTTTCATGTCATTGGTCACAGTTAAATGCTGTGTAGAAATAATGAATAATTATATTTATATTTTAAGTTTAGTGTTTTTAGGTGGTTGTCTTGGGTTGGCGTTGAAGCCTTCGCCTATTTATGGTGGGTTTGGTTTAATTATTAGTGGGTTTGTTGGTTGCTTTATGATTTTAGGGTTTGGTGGTTCATTTATGGGTCTATTAGTATTTTTAATTTATTTAGGTGGGATGTTAGTTGTGTTTGGGTATACTACAGCTATAGCCACTGAGGAGTATCCTGAGACCTGAGGTTCAAGTTGATTGTTTTTTAGTTTTTTGATTATTGGTTTTTTAATGGAGATGTCTTTTGCATGGCTATTAAGTAATTGAAATGTAATTGAGTTGATTAATGTTGATGGTTTAAGTGATTGAATAATGTATGAAATTGACGATGTGGGAATTATGTTAGAGGGGTGGGTTGGGGTTGCAGCGATATATAGCTGTGCAACTTGAATAATGGTTGTGGCTGGGTGATCTTTGTTTGCTGGAATTTTTATTATTATTGAAATCATTCGGGAATAGTTATGTAAAGAATAATAATTAGGATAATAGTAATTATAAATGATAGGAAATATAGTTTGATTATTCCTTTCTGGTTAGTTAATATTTTAGATGTAAGAGTGTGAATAAATGAGGTAGACTTTGGAACTGATTTTTCTAGTCAGATTAAGTCTAGTAATCCTAGGGACACTTTGAAGCTGGGGTCTAGAGATTTAAGTGGAATTATACGGTGTAGGATGGATGGGAAAAATCCTAGTGAGGTTGAGAATATTGAGTGGGGTTTTATTTTGTGGATAGAGAATTTTAGGGAGAGGTTGTTTAGTTCTAGGGCGATAAGGAATCCTAAAATAGAGATAAGTAGGGCTAGAATTTTAAGGTGTAATGGTATTGTGAGAATTTGTAGGTTGGTTGGTGGGAGATTGTTGGAGATTACGTAGCCAGCTAGGATGCTGCCTAGTGCTAGTCGTTTGATAGGGTTGATTAAGTTTGGGTTATTTTCGTTAATAATAATTATAGGGGGACATCGGGGTTTAGTTATAGCGACGAAGTAGATAATTCGAATACTGTATATGGCTGTTATTGATGTGGCGATAAGTGTAATTAGTAGGGCTCAGGCGTTGGCATTGCAGGTATTTATTGATTCAATAATGGAGTCTTTAGAGTAAAATCCTGTTAAGAATGGTATTCCTGTTAGGGCTAGGCTACCGATAATTAAGCAGGATGATGTGAATGGTATAATTTTTATTACGCCTCCTATTTTTCGAATGTCTTGTTCGTCATTTAGATTGTGAATAATTGATCCTGAGCATATGAATAGTATGGCTTTGAAGAATGCATGTGTGCAGATGTGTAGGAAGGCTAGGTAGGGTTGGTTGATTCCTAAGGTTACTATTATTAGGCCTAGTTGACTGGATGTAGAGAAGGCTACAATTTTTTTGACATCATTTTGTGTGAGTGCACAGATGGCTGTGAATAATGTGGTTAAAGCTCCAAGGCATATTATTATTGTTAGGATTGTGTTATTATTTGATATAAGTGGGTGGAATCGGATAAGTAAGAAGATACCTGCTACAACTATAGTACTTGAGTGAAGTAGGGCTGATACAGGTGTTGGTCCTTCTATAGCTGATGGTAGTCATGGATGAAGTCCAAATTGGGCTGATTTACCTGTTGCTGCAATTAGAAGTCCTATTAAGGGGATGATGTTGCTATTATTGGCAAGTAAAATTTGTTGAAGTTCTCAGGAGTTTATATTTAAGCAATATCATGTTATGGCTAGGATAAATCCTACATCTCCGATTCGATTATATAAGATGGCTTGTAAGGCTGCTGTGTTTGCATCGGCACGTCCGTATCATCATCCAATTAGTAGAAATGACATAATTCCTACTCCTTCCCAACCAATAAACAGTTGAAATAAATTGTTAGCTGAGGTTAAGATGATTATAGTGATTAAGAATATGGTTAAATATTTAATGAATCGATTGACATGATAGTCTGAATGTATGTATCATGAGGAGAATTGTATGATGGATCATGTAACATATAGTGCTACTGATAGGAATAAGATAGAGAAATAGTCAGTTTTAAAACTTAATGTGATGTTGATGGAGTTAATGGTAATTCAGTGTCAGCTGGTAATTATATATTCTGTGTTTTGGTGAAAAAATAATAGTAAAGGTAGGAGACTTAGGAAGAAGGAAAATTTAATTGATGAAGTAGCGTAATATGGGAAGTTAATATGTTTTATTAGGTTAGTCATAGAGATTAGTATTGGGGATGCAAGGATGATAAAGATTGTTAAGATTGATGATGTAATTATATTAATTACTTTTATTTGGAGTTGCACCAAGATTTTTGGTTCCTAAGACCAATGGATTACTTCTATCCTATAAAAGTAAGAAAGCCATGAGTTTAGGCATGGTGGCATGAGTTAGCAGTTCTTGCATACTTTCTTGGTAAATAAGGAAAGTTGGTTTCCTGTTATTAGATTCACAGTCTAATGTTTTCTGTAAACTATATTTACATATTGTTAACCCAGTGATTAGTTTTGGGTTAATAGTTAGGAGTACTAGGGGAATTATATGTAGAGTTATTAGTGTTAATTCTCGAGTATGTGAGGGTTGAAGGTTGCTTATATGATTAACTAATTTTCCTCGTTGTGTTGTGGTAATTATGTATATTGAGTAGGTAGCTGTAATTACAATATTAATTCCTACAAGGATAATGGAGAAGTTAGATCAAGAAAATAGGGATATAGCAATGAATAGCTCTCCTATAAGGTTGATTGATGGTGGTAGGGCTAGGTTAGCTAGGCTAGCTAATAGTCATAATGTAGCTATTAGTGGAAAGATTATTTGGAGGCCTCGAGCTATAATTATAGTTCGACTATGAATTCGTTCATAGTTTGAATTTGCTAGACAGAATAGGAGGGAAGAAGTTAGGCCGTGAGCAATTATTAGTATTGTAGCTCCTATAAAGCTTCATGGTGTTTGAATTATAATAGATGAAATTACTAGGGCTATGTGGCTTACAGAGGAGTAAGCGATTAGTGATTTTAGGTCTGTTTGTCGGAGGCAAATGGAGCTTGTTATGATTATACCTCATAGGGATAATAGGATAAATGGATAAGCTATATGTTTTGTTAGAGGGTCAAGGATGATTGAAACTCGTATTATTCCGTAACCTCCTAGTTTTAGTAGAATGGCTGCTAGAATTATGGATCCTGCAATTGGAGCTTCTACATGTGCTTTTGGTAGTCATAGGTGGACGCCATATAATGGTATTTTAATTAGGAATGCTATTATACATGCTAGTCATAGGATATTATTAGATCAGGATGAGTCTATTGAGTTGGTTGTTAATGATAAAACTGTAAAGTTTAGTGTTCCAATAGAGTTTTGAATGTGGATAAGGGCGATTAGAAGTGGGATAGAGCCAATTAGTGTATAGAATAAAAAGTAAATTCCTGCATTTAGTCGTTCTGTTTGGTTACCTCATCGGGTGATAATAATTAGTGTTGGGATTAAGGTAGCTTCAAATAGGATGTAGAATATAATTAGTTCTGTTGCTGAAAAAGTTATAATTAGGAGGATTTGCAGGCTTACTAATATAGAGATGTAAAATTTTTGATGTGAGGATTTTTCTTTTTTTAGGTGGTTTTGGCTAGCTATTAATATAAGTGGAAGTAGTCAGGTGGTTAAAATGATTAGGGGAGTTGATAAGGGGTCTGAGGAAAATATTGTTGAGAAGTTCAGATAATTTTCATCATTTTGTCATAAGAGAATTAGGCTAAGGAAGCTAATTATGAAGCTATAGGATGTTACGTTTATTCAAGTTTTTTTTGGATTAGATAGTCAGGTTAATGGGAGAAGTATAAGTGAAGGAATAATAATTTTTAGCATTGTAGGAGGTTTAGGTTTTGTACGAAATCAGTTCCGTATGTATTTGAGACTTTAACTAGTAAGGCTAGTCCTACTGCTGCTTCGCATGCTGCAAATACTATAATTGTGATTGGGATTGGTATTGAGATTATAGAGTTAGAATTTAGGGTTGCTGTTGAGATCATGATAAATAAGGATAATATTATTCCTTCTAAGCATAATAGGGTTGATATTAGGTGTGATCGGAATATTAGTGTGCCTAGAAGTGATAGGGTAAAGGATAGTATGAGGTTAAGGAAGGCAGATGACATGTTGGTAATTATGATAGTTATCATAATCTAATGAGTCGAAATCATTAATTTTGTTTAAACTAATTACCACTTATTCTGTTCATTCTAGGCCTTTTTGTATTCATTCATAGCATAATCCTAGGGATAAAATGGTTACTAGAATAAAAGCTGCAAGGGTTGTTGTTATTGTGTTGGTAAATTGGATTGCTCATGGAAGTGGAAGGAGGAGGGCAATTTCTAGGTCGAATAGAAGAAATGTAATGGCTACAAGGAAAAATTTTATTGAGAAAGGTAGGCGTGCTGAGCTTGTTGGGTCAAATCCACATTCGTATGGGTTAGCTTTTTCTGAGTATAGGTTTATTTGGGGTAATCAGAATGCGATAAGGATTAAGGCAAATGATAGGAGGCTATTGATTATTAAGATAATTAATAAGTTTATTACTCTCTTCCGTGTGGTTTCAGAATCTACTGATTGGAAGTCAGTTATATTATTTATACTAAGAAAGTAAGATCCTCATCAATAGATGGAGACATATAGGAAAAGTCATACTACGTCTACGAAATGTCAGTATCATGCTGCTGCTTCAAATCCAAAGTGATGTTTTGATGTGAAGTGAAATTTGAGTTGTCGTAAAAGACATACAATAAGAAAGGTTGATCCAATAATTACATGGAGGCCATGGAATCCTGTAGCTATAAAGAATGTGGATCCATAAATTCCATCTGAAATAGAGAATGATGTTTCAAAGTATTCTGAGGCTTGTAAGATAGTAAAGTAAAGTCCTAAAATAATGGTAATGAGTAGGGCTTGATTTATATGGTTTCGTTTTCCTTCTATAAGGCTATGATGGGCTCATGTAATTGATACACCTGATGCTAGAAGTACTGAGGTATTTAGAAGTGGAACTTCAAGAGGGTTTAGTGGTGTAATTCCTGTTGGTGGTCAGCAGCCTCCTAAGTCGTGTGTTGGTACAAGGCTGGAGTGGTAAAAGGCTCAGAAGAATCCAGCAAAGAAGAATACTTCGGAAACAATAAATAGGATTATTCCGTATCGTAGTCCTTTTTGGACGATAGGGGTATGGTGTCCTTGATAGGTACCTTCACGGATTACGTCTCGTCATCATTGATATATTGTTAAAATATTAGTCAGTAGGCCTAGAGATAGTAGTGTAGTGGAGTTATAATGGAATCATATAACTAGTCCGGATGTGAGTAGTAGAGCTGAGAAGGCTCCTGTTAATGGTCATGGACTTGGATTAACTATGTGATATGCATGTGTTTGGTGGGTCATTATGTGTTATCATGTAAGTAAAGGCTTACAAGCAGAGTGAATACGTAGGCTTGAATTAGTGCTACGGCAAATTCTAGTACTGTAAGTAGAAGTAAAATGATAAATGTAATTGTGGCAGTTGGTGGGCTGATGTTTATAAGAACTAGGGTTGCCCCTCCAATTAGATGTATTAGAAGATGACCTGCGGTGATATTTGCTGTTAATCGAACTGCTAGGGCTATTGGTTGGATAAATAGACTAATTGTTTCGATGATAATTAGTATAGGGATAAGTGAGATTGGGGTTCCCTGTGGGAGAAAGTGGGCTAGGGAATTTTTTAATTTGTGTCGGAAGCCTAAGATTACTGCCCCTGCTCATAGTGGAATTGCTATACTTAAGTTTATAGATAGTTGTGTTGTTGGTGTAAATGTATGTGGGAGAAGACCTAAAAGATTAGTTGATCCAATGAATATAATTAGAGAAACGATTATAAGTGCTCATGTTCGTCCTTTTGGTGTATGAATTAGTATTATTTGTTTAATAATAAGTTTAATAAGTCAGTGTTGAAATGAATGTAGGCGGTTGCTAATTAAACGTTCTGATGATGGGAATAAGATTGATGGGAATATAATGATGGTTACGACGATTGGTAAACCTATTACTGTAGGGGTAATGAAAGAGGCAAATAGATTTTCGTTCATTTTGATTCTCAAGGGTTTTTAGTTTTTAGTGTTGTTAAAATTTTTGATGATGGCGATAGGGGAAATGATTGTGAAGAAATTTTTAATTGAAATAAAATAAATAGGGTAATTATTGACGAAATAATGGTAATGAATCATGTGGATGTGTCTAATTGTGGCATGTCACTGTGGAGATTTAAGGTCTCTAACTTTAACTTAAAAGGTTAACGCTCTAAGCTTCACAGTGAAATTAAATTATTGAAGCTGATCAATTTTCGAAGTGTTTTAGTGGTACTATTTCAAGGACGATAGGTATAAAACTGTGGTTTGATCCACAGATTTCTGAGCATTGTCCGTAGAATAATCCTGGTCGATTTGATGTTACTGTTGCTTGATTAAGACGTCCTGGGATTGCGTCAGTTTTTAATCCTAATGATGGTACGGCTCATGAGTGTAGGACGTCTTCAGATGAAATTAATATGCGAATTGGTAGTTCTATTGGGAGAACTACGCGATTATCTACTTCCAGAAGTCGGAGTTCGCCTGGCTTTAGGTCACTTGTAGGCACTATATATGAGTCAAAGCATAAGTCTTCATAGTCTGTGTATTCGTAGCTTCAGTATCATTGATGACCTATAGTTTTTACTGTTAATACCGGGTTGTTAATTTCGTCTATTATGTATAGGATTCGTAGGGATGGAAGAGCAATCAGAATGAGAATGGCGGCTGGTAAAATAGTTCAGATAGTTTCAACTTCTTGGGCATCTATAGTACTAGTGTGTGTTAGTTTTGTAGTTAATATAAGTGAAATGATGTAAAGTACTAGGGAGCTAATTAGGAAAACAATTATTAATGTATGGTCATGAAAGTTTATAAGTTCTTCTATAATTGGGGATGTAGCGTCTTGTAAGCCTAGTTGGAATGGATAAGCCATATAAGATATATAGACTATAATCTATAATTTAACCTTGACAAAGTTATGTAATTATTTTACTAATATCTCATTGAGAAAGACATAGAGGTTATGGGATTGGCTTGAAACCAATTTAAGGGGGTTCGATTCCTTCCTTTCTTATTTAACTTTTACGTAGGAAGGTTCTTCAAATGTATGATAAGGTGGTGGGCAGCCGTGAAGTCATTCTAGGTTTGTTGAAGAATAAGATACTGATATAACTTCTCGTTTAGAGGCGAAGGCTTCTCAAATTATAAAAATTATGATTAGAACAGCTGTAAGTGAGATAAATGATCCTATTGAGGATACTGTATTTCATGTAGTGTAGGCATCCGGGTAGTCTGAATATCGTCGAGGTATTCCTGAAAGTCCTAAGAAATGTTGTGGGAAGAATGTTATATTAACTCCAACAAATATGATTGCGAAGTGAGCTTTAGCTCATGTATCGTTTAGAGTATAACCTGAGAATAGTGGGAATCAGTGGACAAATCCAGCTATAATAGCGAAAACTGCTCCTATAGATAACACATAGTGGAAGTGAGCTACTACGTAATATGTATCGTGAAGTACAATATCAAGAGAAGAATTGGATAGTACAATTCCTGTAAGACCTCCTACTGTAAATAAAAAGATAAACCCTAAAGCTCATAGTATAGCTGGGGATCATTTAATATTTCCTCCGTGTAATGTTGCTAGTCAGCTAAATACTTTAACTCCAGTTGGAATAGCAATGATTATAGTGGCAGATGTAAAGTAAGCTCGTGTATCTACGTCAAGGCCTACGGTAAATATGTGGTGAGCTCAAACGATAAATCCTAGAAATCCAATGGATATTATTGCTCAGACTATTCCTATATACCCAAATGGTTCTTTTTTTCCAGAATAATATGTTACTACATGTGAAATAATTCCAAATCCTGGAAGAATTAAAATGTAAACTTCTGGGTGGCCAAAGAATCAGAATAGATGTTGGTAAAGGATTGGGTCACCTCCTCCGGCTGGATCAAAGAAGGTTGTATTAAGGTTTCGGTCTGTTAACAGTATTGTAATTCCTGCAGCTAGTACTGGAAGAGATAAGAGAAGGAGAACAGCTGTAATTAGTACTGATCAGACAAATAGTGGAGTTTGGTATTGAGTTATTGCTGGGGGTTTTATATTAATGATAGTTGTAATAAAATTAATTGCACCTAGGATGGATGAAACTCCGGCTAAGTGAAGAGAGAAAATAGTAAGATCTACTGATGCTCCGGCGTGAGCCAAGTTTCCGGCTAAGGGTGGATAAACTGTTCATCCTGTTCCTGCTCCTGCTTCTACTATGGAAGATGCTAATAATAGAAGAAATGATGGAGGAAGTAATCAGAAACTTATATTATTTATTCGTGGAAATGCCATGTCGGGGGCTCCAATTATTAGTGGTACTAATCAGTTTCCAAAGCCTCCGATTATTATTGGTATTACTATAAAGAAAATTATAACAAATGCGTGGGCAGTGACAATCACATTATAGATTTGGTCGTCTCCTAGAAGTGTTCCTGGTTGTCCTAATTCAGCTCGAATTAGGATACTTAGTGCTGTACCTACTATTCCTGCTCAAGCACCAAATAATAGGTATAGGGTTCCAATATCTTTATGGTTAGTTGAAAATAGTCAACGATTTACGAACATAGGTAAAATGGCTGAGTAAGCATTAGACTGTAAATCTAAATACAGGGGTTTGAGTCCCCTTTTTACCAGGCCTTAAGGTGATAATCATATCGAATTGCAAATTCGGAGGTGTAGGAGACTCCCCTACTAAGGCTTCTCCCGCCCCCTTTCTTATAGGCGGGAGAAGTAGATTGAAGCCAGATATAGGGTATTTAGCTGTTAACTAAAATTTCGTGGGTTTAAGTCCCATCAATCTAGTGGAGGTCTTAGCTTAATTAAAGTGATTGATTTGCATTCAATAGATGTAGGGTATAATCTTACAGTCCTTAACAGAAGTTAAACTTGTTTGTTTTCTTAGGGCTTTGAAGGCTCTTGGACTGAGATATCCTAAACTTCTATGTGATTAGTTGGGGCGAAATTGGAAGTGTTATTGTACTTGTGATTGTGAGTAATGGAATGATAAAGTTATGTTTCGGGTTTAATAGATGGGATAATATTTTTGAATTATTGTTGGTTGGAAATATTGTAAGTGAGATTGAATAAATTAGGCGTGTGTAGAAGAATAGGTTAAGTAAAGCTATTATAGCTATTATAGTTGTTAAAATAATGCAATTGTTTTTTAGTAGTTCTGTGATAATGATTCATTTTGGTAAGAATCCTGTTAGTGGGGGGAGTCCTCCTAGGGATAATAAAATAATAGATATTATTGTTAGTGTTGTTGGGGTTTTATTTCAGAGAAGTGAGATTGAGTTTATTGTTGTAGATGAATTTAGTTTTAGTATCATGAATATTGGGATTGTTAGGATAATGTAGATTAGTAGGTTGAGCAGTGTTAATGATGGGTTAAATGTAATAATAGCTAATATTCATCCTATATGTGCGATTGATGAGTATGCTATGATTTTTCGTATTTGTGTTTGGTTTAGTCCTCCTCATGCTCCTATAAAGATTGATAGGATTGCGAGGATTATAGTAATGGTGGGGTTAATAAGGTTGTAGATTTGAAATAGAATAGATAGTGGAGCAATTTTTTGTCATGTAAGTAAAATTAATCCTGTGTGTAATTCAATTCCTTGAGTTACTTCAGGGAGTCAATAGTGGAATGGTGCCAGACCAAGTTTTATAGATAGGGAAATTAATGTTATTGTAAGAATTAAATTGTTTGTTTGTTGTTGAAATATTCAGGTTCCTAGTTGTTTATAGTTGAGGATAATAGCTAGTAGAATAATTATTGATGCTGTTGCTTGTGTAATAAAGTATTTTGTTGCTGCTTCGGTTGATCGTGGATTTTTTTTGTTAATTAATAATGGGACTATTGCTAAAAGGCTTAGTTCTAGGCCTACTCATATTAGTAGTAAGTTGGAGCTTGATATTGTAATAATTGGTCCTATAAAGATAGTGAAGTAAATTATTGTTATGGTAATAGGGTTTATTAGTACGGGAAGGGTTTAAACCAACGTTTTCGGGGTATGGGCCCGATAGCTTAATTAGCTGACCTTACTATGTAGAATATGGTGTATAGGTAGCACGAAGAATTTTGAATTCTTAGGTATGGGTTCGATTCCTACTATTCTAGAAATAAGAGGGTTTAAACCTCTATGTTTTACTCTATCAAAGTAACTCTTTTGTCAGACATATTTCTATATTGATGGTGGAATGCTCGCTAAAAATATTGGTAGGGAAATATGTCACATGCAAAATGCTAATGTGAGTGGTAGAAAATTTTTTCATAATAGATGTATAAGTTGATCATATCGAAATCGTGGATATGATGCTCGGATTCATAGGAATGAAGATGATAATAGCAAAGTTTCTATTATGAAATTGGTTGAGTAAAGTTCTGGTAAGTTAATGTTGTGGATTGGGCCCAAGAAGATGATTGATGTGAGTGCATTTATCAGGATAATATTAGTATATTCAGCTATGAAAAATAGTGCGAATGGGCCTGCAGCGTATTCAACATTGAATCCTGATACTAGTTCAGATTCTCCTTCGGTTAAGTCAAATGGAGCTCGGTTTGTTTCTGCTAGTGTTGAGATGTATCATATTATAGCTATTGGTCAAGCTGGAATAATAAGTCATATATGTTCCTGGGTAATGATAAGTGTTTGTAAAGAGAATGAACCACTTATGAGAAGGACTGATAGTAGGATAATGGCTATGGTTACTTCATACGAGATAGTTTGGGCTACTGCTCGTAATGCGCCAAACAATGAGTATTTTGAATTTGAGGCTCAGCCTGATCATAGAATAGAGTACACTGAAAGGCTTGATGTAGCCAGGAAAAATAAGATTCCTAGATTAAGGTTGATTAGTGGGTGGGGTATAGGTAATGGAATTCATAGGCTTAGGGCTAGTGTGAGTGACAAAGTTGGTGCGATGATGAATAGTGTGATTGATGTTGTTAAAGGTCGCATTGGTTCTTTAATAAATAGTTTTATGGCGTCAGCGAATGGTTGTAAAATTCCATAAGGTCCTACGATGTTTGGGCCTTTTCGTAATTGTATATATCCTAAGATTTTTCGTTCTACTAATGTTAAGAAGGCTATTGCAATTAGAATTGGAACTAAAAGTGTTAGGATATTAATTAGATACACTATTAGGAAGAGGATTTGAACCTCTGGGAACAAGGTTTTAAGTCTTACGCAATTTCCTGGCTCTGCCACCCTAATGACCTGGTCTAGGTAGAATTTTTACATATCTATTTTATTTAGATTTTTTTCATAAGTTTAGTTGAGAGCGCTGTTGTTAAGGTGGCTCTATTTCTCTTATCCTTTCGTACTGGGAGAAATTGTTAATAGATAGAAACCGACCTGGATTTCTCCGGTCTGAACTCAGATCACGTAGGACTTTAATCGTTGAACAAACGAACCATTAATAGCTTCTGCACCATTGGGATGTCCTGATCCAACATCGAGGTCGTAAACCCTATTGTCGATATGAACTCTTAAATAGGATAGCGCTGTTATCCCTAGGGTAACTTGGTCCGTTGATCAAATTACTTTGGGTCAAATTAGAATTTGTATTACTTTGACTTGTAGGTCTATGTTATAATCTTTCGGAGGATCTTCTGTTCTCCGAGGTCACCCCAACCAAAATTTTAAGCTTATAATATTGTTTTTATTCCATATAGGTTTTTTATATTATAAATAAGTTTATGAATTTAAGCTCCATAGGGTCTTCTCGTCTTATTAAATTATTCCAGCCTCTTCACTGGAAGGTCAATTTCACTGATTAAAAATAAGAGACAGTTAAACCCTCGTTCAGCCATTCATTCTAGTCCCTAATTAAGGAACAAGTGATTATGCTACCTTTGCACGGTCAGGATACCGCGGCCGTTTAACTTTAGTCACTGGGCAGGCAATGCCTCTAATACTTTTAATGCTAGAGGTGATGTTTTTGGTAAACAGGCGGGGTTATAGTTTGCCGAGTTCCTTTTATTTCGATCAATCTTTCCATTGAGCACTCCTGTGTTGGGTTAACAGATAAGTTTTAGATAAGTTTATTTTATGATTATTATCTATGATTTGTTAATAACTAACAATGGTTATCCGGGTTGTTATACACTTGTGCTTGGAGAATAAATTCTTGTTACTCATATTAACAGTGTTTCTTATATAATATTATATAATAACCCAATTTGAAATTTAGGAAATAAGATAAAATTTTAGAATTAGTTTAATTATTATGTTGAGCTTGAACGCTTTCTTTATTGATGGCTGCTTTTAGGCCTACAATGGTTAAGAAAAATTTTTGTTTATTCACTATTAAAGGTTTTTTCCATTCCTAAAGAGCTGTCCCTCTTTTGGCTATAATTTAAGTTTACGTTTAGATTGTTAGTTCTTAAAGTAAATTTAAAGTTGAACTGAAATTCATTTTTTGGGTAACCAGCTATCACCAAGCTCGTTAGGCTTTTCACCTCTACCTAAAAATCTTCCCACTATTTTGCTACATAGACGGGTTGATTCATGAAATTGTTTTTAGGTAGCTCGTTTGGTTTCGGGGTTTCTAACTTAAATTCTTTTAGTTAGGGTTTTTCTAGTTAATTCATTATGCAAAAGGTACAAGGTTTTATCTTTGCTAAATTTTTACTTTTAAATTTATCTTTCATCTTTCCCTTACGGTACTATTTCTATAGCTCCTAATGTAAATTTCTTTCTCCAATACTTTTATAATAAATGTTTTATTTTATGAAAGAGTGTTGTTAAATAAATGGGTGTTAGGGCTAGGGTTAGTTCAAAGTGTTCATTTTTATGAATTCTTCTGGGTGTAGGCCAGATGCTTTATGTTAAGCTACACTGTGATTATTCCAAGCACACTTTCCAGTATGCTTACCTTGTTACGACTTATCTCCTCTAATAAATTTGTTACTGTATATTATTTATATATATTAGTATATTTAACTTGCAGAGGGTGACGGGCGGTGTGTGCGTACTTCATTGCTCTATTCAATTAAGCTCTCTATTCTTAATTTACTACTAAATCCTCCTTTGTCCTTTAGTTTCATAAAGGGTATCGTAATGTTCTTATATAGAAAATGTAGCCCATTACTTCCCATCTCATTGGCTACACCTTGACCTAACGTTTTTATGATTGTTCTCTTGCTTACTTTAATTCCTTTTTAAGGGTTTGCTGAAGATGGCGGTATATAGGCTGAATTAGCAAGGGATGGTGAGGTAAAGCGGGGTTTATCGATTATAGAACAGGCTCCTCTAGATGGATGTAAAGTACCGCCAAGTCCTTTGAGTTTTAAGCTGTGGCTAGTAGTTCTCTGGCAAATAATTTTGTTGTATAATTATTTTAGTTTAGGGCTAAGCATAGTGGGGTATCTAATCCCAGTTTGGATCTTAGCTATCGTGTTTTATGAGGTAGTTTAGAATTACTTTCGTTATTGTGTTTAAGTTCTAACAATGAATTTTCACATATTAGTTGAATTTTAATTCTATTTATTCTATTTCAATTAACACGTTTTACGCCGAGAATAATTAGTTAGGGTTAATCGTATGACCGCGGTGGCTGGCACGAAATTTACCAACCCTTAGAGGTATAGCTTAGTCAAACTTTCGTTCATTGCTTAATATTTATCACTGCTGAGTCCCGTGGGGGTGTGGCTAGGCAAGGTGTCTTTAGCTATTTAATGTGCTTGATACCCTCTCCTTAAATTTTGGGAATTTTTTAAGGGATTTTACACCGGTTTATGGATGTTCGCATGTGTAATCTTACCTCCAACTAATTATAAGGCCAGGACCAAACCTTTTGTTTATGGGATCAAGAATATCCATCTAAGCATTTTCAGTGCTTTGCTTTATTGTTAAGCTACATCAAC